AGTTAAGAATACTAAACTTATTAACCTGAATGAATAAAAAGCTGTTAATCCTGCTGTTAAACTTCCTAAAATATAAGCATAAACTCCTGAAAAACTGTATTGCCCATAAGCTAATTCTATTATTAAATCTTTACTATAGAAACCTGTTAACCACGGAGTAGCTAATAATGATAAAGATCCTACTAACATTACAGTATAAGTAAAGGGTAAGAATTTAATCAAACCTCCCATTTTTCTAATATCTTGTTCATCAGCGAAACTATGAATAACAGCACCAGCGCCTAAGAATAGTAATGCTTTAAAGAAAGCATGGTTAACTACATGCATTAAAGCTACATTGTATTGACTTAAACCTACAGCCATAACCATATAACCTAATTGAGATATTGTACTGAATGCGATTATTCTTTTTAAATCATTTTGTACTAATCCACAAGTAGCTGCAAAGAAAGCTGTACTTGCTCCAATTAAAGTAATAACTAATAAAGCAGTAGGACTAAATTCTAAAATAGCAGATGATCTAATTAATAAGTATAAACCAGCTGTAACTAGAGTAGCAGCATGTAATAAAGCACTAACTGGAGTAGGAGCTTCCATAGAACCAGGTAACCAAGAATGTAAAGGAATTTGAGCAGATTTAGCCATAGCTCCTATTAATAATAATAAACTTATTATAGTAATAGCTGTTTCATTCATAAAAGGTGCTAAACTAAAAATTGTTGAATAATCAACAGATCCAAATAAAGCAAATAATGCAAAGAATCCTATACTTAATCCCATATCACCTACTCTATTCATAGTTAAAGCTAATATAGCTGCTTTATTGGCTTGAATTCTAGTAAAATAGTAGTTAATCAATAAATAAGAAACTACTCCTATACCTTCCCAACCTATGAACATTACAAAATAGTTAGCACCAGAAACTAATAATAACATGAAAAAAGTGAATAAAGATAAATAAGAGAAGAATCTTTGATTATGAGGATCTTCAGCTAAATAAGAAGTTGTATATATATGAATTAATGTCGATATATATAATACTGGAATAAACATAGATACAGTTAATTGATCAAATAAGAATTCCCATGAAATAGACATAAATTCAGAATCAATCCAATTAAATAAATAAACTGATACAGGAGAACCACATATACCAACTTCATAGAATGCTATTGTCGCTAATAAAGAAGAAATAGATAAACAAGTACATGTAATAATATGAGATCCCGTTATACCTATTTTTCTACCCATAAAACCAGATACAAAAGATGCTAATAAAGGGAAAATTAAAATTGATAAATACATAAAAATTTTAAGATCTAATAGAAATATTTCCTCTTAATCTATAAAAAGCTACTAAAATACTTAAACCTATCACTGATTCAGCTCCAGCTATTGAGATAATATAAATACTAAAAGTTTGCCCTATGTTATCATCAAATCCAAAGGAACTAATTAAAACTAATAAAGTAACAGCAAGAAGCATAATCTCTATAGCAATAATCATTAAGATTATATTTTTTCTATTTAAAATAAATCCTAAAATACCGATTAAAAATAATAATATTGACAGATTCATAAGTATAATAAAGCTTTATTACCCTTAAGGACATTTAATAAATCTAATTATTAATAATAAAAACAAAAAATAATTTGACATTTTATAATCTAATTACTTTAATTAATAATTGAAAAAGTAAATTATTAATAATTTTTTATAAAAATATTGTTTACTTTTTAGTAGAAGAAGTTTAACTGAGTTTTCTTCTTTAAGATTGATGAAAAATGGTGATTAAATATAATTAATTTGATTAAAATAATCAGTAAATAAACATATTAAATAAGAAAATAAATTATAAATATAATTTATTTTTTGTTTTTATTACTTAAATAAGTTTTAAATAAAGGTGAAGGTAAAATAATCTTACATTAATAAAAAGTAATATTAATTACTTATGTTATTAATATTCTAATTATAATCCTCCCCAGTAATATACAGCAATAAATAAGAATAACCAGACTATATCCACAAAATGCCAATATAAAATAGCTGATTCACACCCTTGGTGATGAGAATTTGTTAGGTGATAATTTATTGTTCTAACTAATTGTACTACGATAAAGATAGTTCCAACTATTACATGTATACCATGTAAACCTGTTGAACAGAAGAAAGCACTTCCAAATACTGAATCTGATATTGAGAAAGTTGAATTAGCATATTCTAAATATTGTAAGAAAGTGAAAAGAACTGCAAATAAAACAGTTAATTCTAATCCTCTTAAAGTATCTTTTCTGTTACCATTTATTAATGCATGGTGACCATAAGTTACAAAAGCACCTGAAGATACTAATAATATTGTATTTAATAATGGAATAGCAAAAGGATTTAACGGTGTTATGCCTTGAGGTGGCCATACTCCTCCTATTTCTATAGCAGGAGATAAACTAGCATGAAAGAAAGCCCAGAAAATACTTAAGAAAGCAAAAACTTCACTAACAACAAAAAGTAAGAATCCGATTTCTAAACCTTTTTTAACTTGTTTTGTATGATGTCCTCCTAAAGCAGCTTCATTACCTACATCTCTAAACCAGAAAGTCATACCACCTAAAGTTAATATAAATCCTAATTCTAGTATAAGATCACCAGAATAGTAACCTTGCATATACATTACAGCTCCAATAGTTAAATTTAATAAAGCAAAACTTAATACTATAGGCCATGGAGAAATTTCTACTAAGTGATAAGGGAAAAATTGAAAATTATGTGATTTTATCATAATAAATAAAATTTTGACCAGAAATTATAAATTAAATTAACAAAATAACATACTACGAATATACATACAGTAAATAAATATGAAAAAATAAAAATTTATTATACTAAAATTGTATTACTAATAATAAGATTTAAATAAGAAATTTATAGAATTTAATTAATTTTAATAATTAAATAATGTGAGAATTTATTAAAATTTAACTTTAATCATATAATTAAATATTCCTTTTTTTAATAAATATGTTAGCTATAAAAGACTTATAATAGTATTATTAATAGATATAATAAGAGATAACATATTATATACTCTAAGATAAAGTTATTATATCTTTATATTATAAATATATTACATATCATTATATTTAATAAAACACATCATATTTGTGTTTTTAGTAGATTGCTTAAGAATAATATAAATTAAATTATATTATATATTTCTTTTAAATTTATTAAATTTAATTTTATAATAATTCTTTTTGATAATTTTTTGTTTTAATACATAATGAATCAATAAGGAGGGAGTTTAATATAAGTTATAAATATATGAAAATATAAATATAGGATTTAGAATTATTTATAATAAAACTATTATTCTGTAGCTATATCTATTAAAGTATTTTCAACTAAACCTATTACAGGCACAATTAATACAAACCATGCAAAATAAAAGAATGTTGATACTTGTCCAATAAATACAAAAGGTTCATTAGGGTGTTGTGATCCAATCCACATTAAGATGAAGAAATTAAGTACAAAGAACCAGAAAGCTACTTTCATAGCTGGTCTAAATTGGTTACCTCTTTGTCTAGATACATCTACAATAGGTAATATTAATAAGATTAATAATGATCCGAACATAGCTAATACTCCCAATAATTTATTTGGTATTGATCTCAAAATAGCATAAAATGGTAATAAGTACCATTCTGGCACAATACTTGCAGGAGTACTCATAGGATTAGCTTCAATATAATTATCACTATGTCCTAATAAATTTGGATAATAGAAAACCAATATTGATAAAGCTAAGAAGAAGAAGAATATTGTTATAAGATCTTTAAACATATAGTAAGGATGAATTGCATATCTATCACCATTTGATGATATACCATTAGGATTATTTGATCCATGTGTGTGAAGAGCAATTAAGTGAGCTAAAGCTAAAGCTGCTAATAAAAATGGTAAGATATAATGTAATGAGAAAAATCTATTTAATGTTGCATTAGATACTGAGAATCCACCCCAGATTAATTCTACTAAATCTTGACCAAAAACAGGAATAGCACTTAATAAATTAGTAATAACGGTAGCACCCCATAAACTCATCTGACCATAAGGTAAAACATAACCTAAGAAAGCGATAGCCATCATTAAGATTAAGATTATTACTCCTATTGACCAAGCTAATATTCTAGGTGATTTATATGAACCATAATAGATATTTCTACCTATATGTCCGTACACAAAGATAAAGAAGAAAGAAGCAACATTAGCATGAATATATCTAATTAACCAACCATTATTAACATCTCTCATAATATGTTCTACACTATTAAAAGCAAAATCTACATGTGGTTGATAATGCATAGCTAAGAAACATCCTGTTAAGATTTGAATTACTAAGCAAGTAGCTAATAATGATCCAAAATTCCATAAATAGGAGATATTTGAAGGTTGAGGTGAATCCACAACATAAGAATTAAATAATCTAAGTAAAGAGTGACTTTTAAGTAATCTCATAATAATTTACTTTTATAAATAAAAATTATATAATATAATTTAATAATTATCTAAAATATTAGTAATAATTAAATTAGCAGTTATTATAAATCACTGACTAAAATATAATATTTTATTATTAAAAATTTTAGGTTTTATAAGATTATAATTTTATTTTAAAATCTAATTTGTATTCACTGTAACAATAATTCTTCTTATTATTTTTTTAAGAATGAATTATAGATAATAATTTTAAATATAAGCCCAAGAAGATTTGAACTTCTACGATTATCTCATCAAGATAACATTCTACCCTTAAATTATGGGCTTTATTAAATATTAAAGCAATAATATAAACTTAAGTAATTATTATTAAATTTAATTTTATGCATAATATGCAGATATTTAATTAACTTCTTTTAAAATTTTGATTAATATTTTTATTAAAAAGACAAAATTTTACCTAATTAAACTTATATACCCATAATTGGAGGGATAATCAATATTTATATATAGTATACTAAAATAAAAAAAAAAAATTTAAGGTTATATGAATTAATAAAGATCTACTATTAGTTAATTTTGTAATAATTCTATAATTATTTCTATAATAAAGAAAAGCAAATGTTAGTATTTTATTAATTTAGTAAGGTGCTATATCAAAGGCTACTAATATACTTGGTACTAATATAATAAAGGCTACAGCTATAGGTAATAAATTAATCCAACATAAAGAAATCAATTGATCATATCTTAATCTAGGTAAAGTAGCTCTGAATAAAACAAATAAGAAACAGAATATACATGTTTTTAAACCTAAAATAATAGATTGAAGATTTATAAATGAACCATTAACTATCACTTCTGGAAAATTATACCCTCCTAAGAATAATATAGCTGTTATACAACTAAATAAAACAATAGAAGAATATTCAGCTAAGAAAAAAAATACAAAAGGAACTGAAGAATGTTCAGTAAAGAAACCAGCAACTAACTCAGATTCAGCTTCTTGTAAATCAAATGGTGTTCTACTTGTTTCAGCTAAAATTGAGATAAAATAAAATATGAATACCGGTAATAATGGGACTAGAAACCATATTGATTGTTGTACTTCAATAATAGTTGAATAATTAAATGAACCTGCTAATAAAATAATAATTAGAATAGCAGAACTTAAAATTAATTCATATGAGATCATAGCAGCAGTTGATCTTAAAGATCCTAAAAAGGCATACTTTGAATTAGCTGACCATCCTGCAAATAAAATCCCATATACTCCTAATGAAGATAATGCTAATGTGTAAAATATTCCTAATGAAAAATCAAATAATGTTAATCCTTGACCTAATGGTATTATAGCCCATCCTAATAGACTAAAAATTAAAGTAGAGACAGGAGCTAAATAGAATAAAACTTTATTAGATTGACTTGGAATAACAGTTTCTTTCAAGATTAATTTTAAAGCATCTGCAAAAGGTTGTGCAACTCCAAAATAACCTACAACAGTAGGTCCAACTCTTCTTTGGTGCGCAGCTAATTGTTTTCTTTCTATTATTGTCATAAAAGCTACTGATAATAACATAGGTAATATAACTGCTAATACATCAATTAAATTAATTAATACATTAACAATTGTTAATAAATAATTATTTATCATTAAGTTATTATATTTTATATATTATCATAATCTATTCTTAATTTTATATTTTAAATATAAATAATAGAATAATTGTAATATAGGTATAAATTATAAATACTACAAGCAATATGATCTAAAATCATGATTAAGTTAAGTTAATATATATATAAGTTTATTACAAATTTCATTTATTAAATAATAAGTATAATTGATTATCCTTTTTTAAAAAAATAATTAATTATATCTTTATAAAAGTATTTTTACACTGTGACAATATTTTAAATCTAAATTAGATTTATATTTTTTTTATTCTCTTTTGGACTCGAACCAAAATTAACACTTTAGAAGAATGATGTTCTAACCATTGAACTAAGAGAATTTAGAGATATTATAGAGTTAAGAAGGAATTGAACCTTTAATTTATTAAACTTTGCAGGTTTACTACAGAACCATCTGTAAACTCAACCCTAATTAAATTTTAATATTATTGTAGTATTCTTTATTTATATAATTTAAGAATAAATTATATTAAAATTAAATTAACTACTTTTAGTTATATATTTATATTTTCTTAATAATTTCTGTATTTATTAATTTATATTTAAAGATAAAAGTGTAGAGAGAATTATCTCTACATTTTATTAATTTATTAATAACTTAATCTTATTAGAAGATTTTTTTTTTTAAAGGAAAACAAAATTCCTATACTTTAATTAAATTAACTTTAGTAAAGATTACTAAAGATTTTTTTCTAAAAAGATTATATAAATAAAAATCTTTACAGTATATAGTATAAGTTATTTATTTTTAAAATTTAATTAATTTTATAATTAAATAAACCCTAATTATCTCATTTAACGATAAATAAGTTATATATTAAATAGAACAATAAATATAAATTATTATTTTATCTTATACTTTCTTTTAAAAACTAAAGAGATTTTAAAATCAGTAGAGATAGTTCAATAAAGAGCCAAATAAATAAGAAATATATAAATATATATGCCACAACTTATCCCATTTTATTTAGTAAATCAATTATCTTTTGCTTTATTAGCTATAATTTATTTAATTTTTATAATGTCTAAATCTGTTTTACCTTATTTTACATTACAACAAGTAATAAGAGTATATATTACAAAATTAGCTAATATTAATAAATAGTTATCAATAAATAACTAAGTAAGGGCAAATTATATATACTAAATCGATTCTAAGAATAACATAACTACTATTAACAAGATCACGTTTATCTTTATATTTATTATTTGCATATGTATTAAATTAGCTAATAAATTTTATTAAGGGTTAATACAAAGGTTCGCTTTTAACCATTATTACTTATTTTAAGAATTATATATAATCTAGCTAATAAGCTAATAGAAACCTAAGTTAAAGCTAGTTTAATTTAATCTTACTTCTGATTTATATCTCTATTTATACGTATGTATGTACCTTACTTAAATTTAGATCTCACGTGTGAACAAGAAAACAAATTAATTATCTAACTCTCCTCCTTATTAAACCATGATAATTTTTTGTTTTTAATCTTGATTGATCTTTTCAAGAAACTTTGATAAATTAATCTTATTAAAAAGGCAATAATTCTATAATTAATTTTAATAATATAAATATTATTACCTTAATATTAATAATTAGAATTATAACTTAAAAGAGTTAAGTTTTTTAAATTTAAATGGTAGAAGATGAACTGGATTAATCGCTCCCTTTGGGTGGGAGAAGAAGCGTGTTCGAGTCGCGCCTACCATAAGTAATTAACTTATAATTAAAAATTAGTAATAAGATAATTTATAATTATTTATAAGGTGTTATGGCAGAGTGGTGATTGCGGGGTACTGTTAATACCTTATTCAGAGGTTCAATTCCTCTTGACACCTAAATAGATTAGCAATTAAAAATTAATATTTAAACTTAAAAGAAGTGAAGATATAAATATCTAATATTTATATTTAATAAAACTTTGCAAACATGTTGAAATTTTGGTAAACAATCTCCTCTTAAGCAGGAGTGGAAGTAATTCCTTAAGAGTTCGAGTCTCTTTGTTTGTAATAGATGTTTCAATGATAGTGTTCATATTTATAATATATATTATATACTTACTATGCGATATGGTGTAAAGGTCTGCACGACAGTCTCATCAACTGTAAGTTTTGGTTCAAACCCAAAATTCGCACATATATTTTACATTCTTAATTTAACTAGGTCTTTTAGTATAATGGTAAGTACATTATCCCTTCACGATAATAGTACCAGTTCGAATCTGGTAAAGACTACAAAAGTAATTAATCTAATTATTATGAATTAATCTATAAATGAATAAAGTACTCAAAAACCTGCATTAAGATAATAATCAAAATCAAATAAAAATTTATACTTTCATATTTGATTGTAATTAGAGGAATAGTAATCATTTGGAAAGATAAGGCAATTGCTAATTGTTCTGGGGCAACTCTTGGGTGTTCGAATCGCCTCTATTCCGATTTATTACAAGTTAAAAAATAACATTTTAAATATTTTTGTTTTTTGTTTTTTATTTATATAAATATATAAAGGTATATATAAAATTATAATTATATATGATACAATATTTATATATATTTTGTTTTTATATAAAAAGGGCTTAATTGGTTTGTTTTTATTGTTAAAAACTAAAAAAGAAGTAAATTAATTTAAATTTGAATTGGCTATTTTCTACTAATGCAAAAGAAATTGGAACACTTTACTTAATTTTTTCAATATTTGCAGGTATGATAGGAACTGCATTTTCTGTACTTATTAGAATGGAATTAATGTCTCCAGGAGTGCAAATATTATCAGGAGATCATCAATTATTTAATGTAATTATTAGTGCTCATGCTTTCATAATGATTTTCTTCATGGTTATGCCAGGTCTTGTAGGTGGATTTGGTAATTACTTATTACCTGTTCAATGTGGGGCTCCTGATATGGCTTTCCCTAGATTAAATAATATTAGTTTCTGGTTATTGCCTCCTTCATTAATTTTATTATTATTAAGTTCTTTAGTTGAACAAGGAGCAGGGACAGGATGGACAGTATATCCACCATTATCTTCTATTCAATCACATTCAGGGGGTAGTGTAGATTTAGCTATCTTTAGTTTACACTTAGCAGGGGTATCCTCATTATTAGGTGCAATAAATTTCATAACTACAGTATTAAATATGAGAACTAATGGAATGAGCTTACATAAATTACCATTATTTGTATGGGCTATTTTTGTAACTGCTATTTTATTATTATTATCATTACCAGTATTAGCTGGTGCTATAACTATGTTATTAACAGATAGAAATTTTAATACAAGTTTCTATGATCCAGCTGGAGGTGGTGATCCTGTATTATATCAACACTTATTCTGGTTCTTTGGTCACCCTGAAGTATATATCTTAATTATACCTGGTTTTGGTATAGTTAGTCATATTGTTTCAACTTTCTCAGGTAAACCAATCTTCGGTTACTTAGGTATGGTTTATGCTATGTTCTCTATTGGTATTTTAGGTTTCTTAGTATGGTCTCATCATATGTTTAGTGTAGGATTAGATGTTGATACTAGAGCTTACTTTACTGCCGCTACTATGGTTATTGCTGTTCCTACAGGTATTAAAATATTCTCTTGGTTAGCTACTTTATATGGTGGTAGTTTAAGATTTACTACCCCGTTAATCTTTACTTTAGGATTCTTAGCTTTATTCACAATAGGAGGATTAACAGGAGTAGTGTTATCAAATGCTAGTTTAGATATTGCATTACATGATACTTATTATGTTGTTGCTCACTTCCATTATGTATTATCAATGGGAGCTGTATTTGCTTTATTTGCAGGTTTCTATTATTGGGCTCCAAAAATCATAGGTAGAACATATAATGAATTCTTAGGTAAAGTGCACTTCTGGACATTATTTGTTGGAGTTAATTTAACTTTCTTCCCTCAACATTTTTTAGGTCTAGCCGGAATGCCAAGAAGAATACCTGATTATCCTGATGCATTTGCAGGATGGAATGCTATCTCTAGTTTCGGTTCTTTAATTTCTGTTGTTGCTACTGTATTATTTGGTTATATTATTTATGATATTTTCGTTAATGGAAAAGAAGTAAATAATAACCCTTGGGCTATCCCTGCTTACTTCACATCATTGTCTCAATACGATAGTGAAGCTGAATCAGCTAATACATTAGAATGGTCATTAGCTAGTCCAATACCATTCCATGCATTTAATATGTTACCTGTACAATCTTAATAATACTATAATTAATTATAATTAATTAATAAATAAATATCTTTATTTGTTAATAATAATAAAAAGTATTATTTTTGTTTATTATTATTATTTTATTAGCAATAAAGTATAGTACTAAATGTAACATTATTAATTACAATTATATATTTTATATCCCCTCCTTAAATAAAATTAATTATTAATTACATTAAAATAAATTAATTGTGTGTAAGGGGGGCTATTTTAGAATTCTCTGAAAGAGCACCCTAGGTAAATGTTCTAGGTAAATGATTTTTTTTTTCATTTATTGAAAAAGAGACTGATTTTCTTCATAAAATTTTTGTTTTTTATTTCTTTTTATTATTTTTATAAATTTTATATTTAAAACCTGATAATCCCTGTTTATTCCAACGGTTCTTATGGGATTCGAACCCATACCTACTAAATTGACGATTTTGCATTCTACCTATTAAACTAAGTAACCTCTATAATCTAAACTCAGGAGAGAGAGGGGGTATTTAAGATATTTTAATTTGAGGTTTTACAGGAAAAACGGTACATAAACGATTTTTTTACGTAAAAAGACTCATAAATTTTTTAATTAAATTTTTTGTTCTTTTCTTAAGTTTTTGGATTATGTTCGGGCAGATTTTTCTTTTTTAAGAAACCTTAATTTTCTTTTGTTTTTCAATTCTTATAGGAGGAGGCTTTTAATATTCGATATTTCTTCATATATTACATTCTCTTTAAGAATAAAATTTCCAAATGAACTAATTTTATTATCTTTCATTATAATTGATTTTGTATTAGTTAATAAGATATTTTCTGAATTATAATAATTATAAATTAAAGATCTTTTGAAATTTGAGATATCTAATTTATAAGGTCTATTTTCTATATAGATAGTGGATTCTGAGATGTTTTTATACCATTTCATTGTCTGGATTTTTATAGATTTTCTATTTAAATCTAACAATGATTTTATTTTATCTTCATCTATCATCCATCTATAAGATTTTTGTAATCCTCTAATTTTAGTTTTACTTGAAAAATCTATCTCATTATTTAAGATTCCTACATAGAATTTAGGTCCTAAGAAATAGAATCTTTCATAGGGAACAAATTCCCCATTAATTTTAGGATTTTCTATTTTTAAATATCCCAATTTTAAAGGGTCTACAAAGCATTTTTCGAAAGCTAATCTATCAGTATCAGATTTAAAGCTCATGTATAAACTATCTGTATCAGTATAATGTAAATTATAATTATCATTATTTTTAAATTTAGACATAATTATTCTACTATATGCAGTTACAGATGATGCGATTACTACTGAGATATCTAATTCAAGATTTTCTTGATATGAGTAAGAATCAAATCCTTTTGGTAAATATTGGATTAATAATTTATCATCTAATTCAATTATATCTTCAATTTGGGCTTCATCAAAAATATTTTCTAATTGAGCATCATCTTTATCTATTACAACATTATTGCTTAAATATTGATTCATACCAAATCTACCATATAGACTATTCATTAAGTTTTTACTAATTAATCTCCATACTCCATCTTTATTTTTATCAGCATCCATTTTTATTTGATATAAATCATCGATATAATCATTAAAGATTTGGGCTTCTTCAAATAAATAACCTGAGATTATATTAATTTTGTAACCCAATTTCATAGCTTCTAATATTTCCTCAGTATGAAACCATCCTGTAAATGTCCCAGAAGGTGAGAAAGTTCTTAAATTATTATTAACTTCTCTTCTAATTTGTAATACAGGATGTAATAAATTTTCAGGGCAATCAATATTGGCTTCTATAAATCCAAATAATTTTCTTCCAAAAAGATTTTCTAACTCAGATATTGATAAATTAATTAAATTATTAAATGTGATAAATTTACCAACAGGATATTTATAATTTTTCATAGCAGTAGGATATAAAGAGTTTACATCATAACACCAAATATTTTCTCCATATGGGATATACATATCAGTGGATCCACCTGTATAAGATTGTTTAATATCTCTATAAGGGATACCAGTTATTATAGGAATAGTATCTTTAGGCATATATCTTGATCTATAAATTTTGAAACACAATGCAGGCAATGTAGGAGTATGTTTAATATCAATACCCCATCTATCATAAATTATATTTCCAAATTTAATCAAAATTTGATGTAAAGCGATACAATCAATGTCTACATATTTCAAAGTTTCAGTTTTTAAAGACCAGGATTTATTTTCGAATAAAGAACAATAATTTTTATAATCATCTAAAGAAACTTCACTATGATTAAAATATTTATTATAATCAGGCACAATTTCAGTTATATAATCAGCTGGGAAAGTTTCTTTTTCAAATAATTTTCTAGGAAATATTTCCTTTGGAGTTTCAATCTTAAATGATTTACTTAAATTCATTAATGAACCAGGTAATATTAATAAAGAATCTTTGATATTAAAACTAGATTTACCATAAGTAATTTTAATTTGGATAAATTTATCCTCTCTTAACATTATTTCAGATTTAACTCCTTTAATATTTAATAATGGATTTAATAAGAAGTTAACATCAAAACCGGATAAATTATGAAAGTAGATATCAGTATCTTTAAGATTTAAATCGAATAAATCTATAAAGAATTTATTCATCATTTCATTCCAATTTAAGTAATCAGTTACATAATATAATTTAGAATTAGTTCCATCATAATAAGCTACAGAATAAGGTTCGAAATATCTTCTACCTTTAGCATCAAGTTTAGTTAAAGTTTCAATATCAGCTGTATAAATATTATCAGTAAATGCTTTATCTAATTTAGCTTTACTAATAAATTTAGGTGAATATTCTTTAGTTTTCAATATTACTTTCCCATCTTTGATATAATAGGTTAGATTACCAACAATTCTTTTGAATAGATTATTATCTAAATCTATAAAAGAATCAACTAAAGTATTAATTAATTTCTCATTTTTAAATACTTTAATTATTTGAGAATCAGTTTTTCTATCAAAGCAAAATTTAAAACCTTTTTCTGTATTTAAAACATAAACTAAATTATCAACTTTAAATTGAGTATCCCCAAATTCGAAAGAATTAGTTGATAAAGGATAATTAATATTTCTAATTTTTACTGTTCTTTGAATTCTACCTTTTTTAATATCAGTAGCTTTTTTAGTTACAGTATCTTTACTTTTTGATTTTAATATTTTATATCTCATTATAAACCCTCTTATCATATTATCTTCATCTTGTTCTAGATAATGACTATAAATATTATTAATATTTTCATTTATAATCTCTTTAAAACTATTTAAACATTCCGGAGTATTTCTAATTATCTCAGTTTTAGTTAAAGTTCTACCAGATGTATCACTCATTTGGATTAAGAATCTAACCATTACATTTTGATTAGGATCAAGATTATACATTATATCATTCCAGAATCTATCCACAAATTGTAAATAATTAGTGTTATTTAATAATATTTCAGATCTTAAATCGTAGAAGTAATCTTTCATAAATTTACCTCTAGAGCTAGCTTTATCAATTTGTTTATTAATATCATTAATTTTTTCTTGTGTAACAGCTTGATACTTATCTTCAATGGATTTATTTTCTAATTCTAAAAGATCCGTTAATTGTGATTTTAAATTGTTAATTTCATGTAAAATTTCTAATTTAGATTTAAGATTTTTAGTTTTATCTAATTTAATTTCTAAATTTTTAATTAAGGTTTTTAATTGTAATAAAATATTGTTATTCATTTTTGTTTTGTTCACTCGTGTAGATATGGAATTAACCAATAAGGGAGGGGGATTTAAAATAACCTCTTAAAAAGAGTTAATTAAAATAATTAAAGGGGGTATTAAGATTATTGTTAATTTAAAACAACATATTGCTAATAGATTATAAAGTAGAAATAAATCAAATTCTCCATTTTTTTTAATTTCACCTTTAATATTATAATGTTTAATTGCTTTAATAGCAATTAAGAAATAAAATAAGTATATAAATATTGGAAATACTCCTAACATTTTATAATAAATTATAGTTCATAATAAAACATTATATTGAACTGTAAAAAGCCAATAATAAATGGCATAGGGTCTTGTGGCTAAGTAATTGATTAATTGTTGTAACATATAGGTTTTATTTATCTAGATATGGAATTTACCAATTATTTTATATAAAGATTAATTAAAACACCTAGAACATTTTCTTTATCAATTTCATATAAATTTAAAAAAAAAATCTAATACTGAAAAACATTTAAAAATAAGATGTTCACTAGGCCTTGGAAAAGAATTTACAAACATTGTTTTAGGTTCATCCTTTTTAATATAAAAAATAATTTCTAAAGACATATGTTTATAATTGTAATGATTTAACTCATTCTCAATTAAAAATTCAATTTCAGTTTCTAAATCTTCATGGTTTATTATATAATTTGTGTAGATTAAATTCATTTTATATTAAATATCTAGATATGGAATTGGCCAAATATGAAGAGGTGGGTTTATGAAAATATAACATTAATTTCATATTTTACAATATCTTGCAAATTATTTTTTTCGGTAAAATTAATGTAAGATCCTTTAATATAGTTATACAATCTATATTTAGATTTAAAATTTCTTGTAATAAAATAATATGTGGGTTTTAATAAATTACCCTCGTTGCTATAAAATTTAATCTCAATTTTTATTTTATCAGCTTTGAAGTTTTGTTTTATTAAAATTTTATCGTGAATAAGGTCAACTAATTCCGATACATTAAATGTTTGTGTAATAATTGTTAACATTGCTTTGAAAAGTTTCAAGATATGGAATTTACCAATATAAAGATGTATATCTCTTTTAAGTTACGTAGAAAATAGAAAATTGAAACTCTTTTAATTTATTATCTTTATTATTAAGGTTATTGAATATTGTTAATTTGGCTTGAATTTTTAATATATATGATTTTTTTGATATTTTTTGCGGGTTATCTTTAATATAAATATATTTTTTAAAAACTTCATTATTATCTCCTGTAAATAGAATATATATTTTAATCCATTTTACATCTTTATTTAATAATAATTCATCAAATAATTCATCAATAGCTATTCTAATAAATTTATCCAAATATATAAGTTCGCTTCTTCTTTGTTTAAATAATATTGTGTTGTTCATGTTTTGTTTAAAATTTTTTTTCAAGATATGGAATTTACCACTTAACCTCTTTTTAAAGGGTTTAGAGAGTTTAGGAATCGAACCTAATGCATTATAGACTTAAACAATAACGCCTTTTAATGCCTCCAAAATTTTAACTCCCTTTTTAAGCATTTTGCTTTAACAATTAATTGTTTTATTGTATTGTTTTCACAATTTGTTATATCTTCTTTTATATTTAAAATAAATTTTTAAAATTCTTGGGGGGAGGTGTTTAAAATATTAATCCCAATTTTCAATTTTAATTTCTTCTGGTTTGTTATTCTGCATTTTATAAGAACCTTTAGATTTAAAAGGATTTTCTATTTTTGGAGGTAATTTAGAGCTCGAAGCTTTAGGAGTTTCTTCAGGATCTAATAAGGCTTTTCTTTCTTCATCGGTTAATAAACTTGGTTCTTCAGATTCAGTTTTAAAATATTTTCCCATTAAGGATGCTTGAGATGAGTTATCTGATTTTGGATCAGCTTCATCAAAAATATTTATATCAAAAATAGATGTAAAAGATATCGCTATAAATTTATATACAAACATTCCTGTTACAAATGCAGTATAATTTACAGGTATTATCTCATCTATTTTAGATAATATAGGGTTTATATATTCATCTAAATTAATTTCAGGTTGATAATAATATAAAGCTATCGCAGATATTCCCATTAAAGGTAATATCCAATATGAATTATTAGGAGTTTGTTCTACTACTTTTTCTATAACTTTAATTTCTTTTTTATAATGTAAGAAATCTACAGGATCAGAAATTTCATCCTCTTCATTATTAGAAAACCATTTATTGTATAATACTTTAATCGAATTAATTATTTTATTAATTAAATCATTAATTTCATTCATAATATCGAAATCATAATAGATAATGGATAAATTAAATAAAGAAAAGATGGATATAATTGCACTAGCTAATTTTATAAAATATATAATATTAGTAAATATGTATTTAATTGGTTTCCATAATAAGGAAATAAATTTATATCTCATTAAATATTTATATATTCTAGTGTATGTGTATACAGCTCCTAATTTACTAAAGATAGTTGCAATAGATTTAAAGATGTATTGTAATAATTTTAAAAAGATTTTCATGTTTATATTAAATATTAGATATGGGAAGGCCAACTAGTCATAATTATATATTTTATTAAATGACTTCTTTTAAAAGTGTATTAATATTAAATTAATACCTAAATTGGTTGATTCCATATTTTTTAAAAATATTTAAAAATGAATACAAATATTCAACAATTGTATAAAAAAATGCTGAAAAATTTATCTGTTTTAGGAGTAAGTCTTAGTATTTATAACACAATAACATCTCAAACTACTGTTCAAGCTTTAAGAGATAATTTAGAATCTGAAAAAGATAAAAACTCTAAATTAATTACAGAAATTAATAATTTAGTATCTGAAAACGAATCGAATTCTAAAATAGAAAGCATAATTAGAAAAAGTTTTGAAAATAATGAAACTAAGATAGAAATGTTGAGCAATAAAATAAATAGTTTAATAGAAACAAAATCCTTAGATGAGATAAAAATAATAGAAGTTAATAATGCAATGAAAGATCTTAATAAAGATTTAATTGGTGTTATCGATAAAATAGATGAAACTTTAAAAAGTAGTATAATTGATTCAGATATTCTCAATTATATGATATCCCATATAAATAGTTTAAATTATTTTCAATCTTTAGCTATATCTCATTTATTTCTAATAATATTAATCTCTATATTATTAATTGATTTAATGACTATATATTTTGGAGATTATTTCTTAGATAAATTTAATATCAAGGATAAATATCCAAGAATATTTAAAATCATTGAATTAAGAAGAAAATTTCAAAAATTTTATTTAATTAAAGATTTAGTAATAATCTTTCTAGCTTTAATTGCATTAGCTTATATAAATATAAAATTATTTCTAATGTTTTCTATATAAAAAGAGCCCCCTCCTATATTTGTTTTCTTTTATTAAAACCAAGAAAAACAAAAGAAAATTAAGGTTTCTTAAAAAAGAAAAATCTGCCCGAACATAATCCAAAAACTTAAGAAAAGAACAAAAAATTTAATTAAAAAATTTATGAGTCTTTTTACGTAAAAAAATCGTTTATGTACCGTTTTTCCTGTAAAACCTCAAATTAAAATATCTTAAATACCCCCTCTCTCTCCTGAGTTTAGATTATAGAGGTTACTTAGTTTAATAGGTAGAATGCAAAATCGTCAATTTAGTAGGTATGGGTTCGAATCCCATAAGAACCGTTGGAATAAACAGGGATTATCAGGTTTTAAATATAAAATTTATAAAAATAATAAAAAGAAATAAAAAACAAAAATTTTATGAAGAAAATCAGTCTCTTTTTCAATAAATGAAAAAAAAAATCATTTACCTAGAACATTTACCTAGGGTGCTCTTTCAGAGAATTCTAAAATAGCCCCCCTTACACACAATTAATTTATTAATTACATTAAAATAATATTTGTTAGAATATTAAAGTACCATCTTTAATAATATATAAAAATAAATTATAATTTTTGTTTTTTTTAATGGGATAAATTTTTGTTTTTTTAGTAATTAAAAAGAATTTATCTTTTTTGAAAATTTAAGATTAAAAGAATAAGTATCTTAATTATAATTTTTTCAGATAGATTAAGTATTTATCAAAACTAAGCACACAATTAATAAAAATTTAAATAAAAAATAATGTTATTAAATAATTTATTTATAAATTCACCATTAGAACAATTTGAAGTTGTTAGTTTAGCTAGCTATAATTCTCCTTTATTATTTAATACATCTTTTACTATTACAAATTCAGCTTTATTTACAGTATTAGTATTATCTCTTATTTTATTTATACATCAAAATAGTGGAAAAGATAATACTAATTTAAACTTTAATAAAAAAATGAAATTAATCCCAAATAAAGAAAGTATCTTATTAGAAAGTTTATTTTCAAGTATTAATACTATAGTAAGAGATCAAATAGGTAAAGAAGTATATTTACCATTTATCTATTCTTTATTCTTATTTCTTTTATGTTCTAATTTAGTTGGTAATATCCCTTATACATTTACTATTACAACCTCAATAGTAGTTTCAATAGGATTGTCATTTTCTATCTTAATAGGTGTAACTATTTTAGGATTATCTATTCATAAAATTCACTTTTTCTCATTCTTTATTCCTTCTGGAACACCTTTAGCTTTAGTTCCTTTATTAGTTTTAATTGAATTAATTAGTTATTTAGCTAGAGCTTTTTCATTAGGTATAAGATTATTTGCTAATATGGTAGCAGGTCATACATTATTAAAAATCTTATCTACATTCTTATTTAAAATGTTCTCAGGTGGATTAATAATATTTGTATTAACTTTATTACCATTTACTTTATTCTTAGCTATTACAGGATTAGAATTAGCAGTATCATTTATCCAAGCTTATGTATTCGTTCTTCTAGTATGTTCTTATATTAAAGATGCTATCGAATTACATTAATCTTGAATTTTAGTTATTTTCACCCCTCTGAATATTTATTTCTTTTTAAGAAATTTAAATATAAATATAATCTTTTTATTATAATTTTAAAAGAGAGTTTAGAAATCTAAAACTGGGATTTAAACTTTATTGTGTATTATTAATTACTTAACATTTTTAGTAATAACGCATGACAAATTTAGGAAAGTTCAAGGTATTAATTAATTAATTTTAATAGTTATTAATTTCAATCTAAATAAAGTTTTAGTGCAAAATACGAAGTAATTTGGTGGAATTCTTAGAGAAAATATTAAATTAAATTAAATATAAAAATCTAACACTAAAGTTTGTTTCAATTTTATTTTTACACGTAATTTAAATTTGAAAGGCAGAAAACCCTTTATTTAACCTGGTATAAACATTAATATAATTAATATATTATATATAATATATTAGATCAATCAGAAAAATTTACATTAACAAAAACTGTCTTATAGGTACTTATTCTAACTCATTAATGCTAAATTATTGTTAATTTATTCTCTTTATATTTAACTATAAAACTGAAATAGTTTAACGGTAGAACATGCCCTTCATGATGGTAAAACAAAGGTTCAATTCCTTTTTTCAGTAAACAATAAATATAACTAATAATTATTAAATATTACACATAAGACTTTTTTTATATATAAGTTTATTAAAAAAAAAAAATTTTATTAGTTATTTATAAGGGTAGAATCGGAGACTCGAACTCTGAACATCGTCGCCACAAGACGTCATTTTAACCAATTAAACTAATCCTACCTCTTTTATGTTTTGTTTTATTAATTGTCTAATTTTTAAATTTTAATATTTTTTCAATAAAAAGATAAAAGTATCGATGACAATATTGTATCACATCAAATAATTATTAAATTAATTAATGAGTATTTTAAAGGGGTTATTAAGGATTACTAGCAAATTTATATAAAAGGAGGCTCCATAGCCAAAAGTCTACATATTGATAAAATTTTAATTAAATAAAAATTATAGTAATATGATTTTAATTAGGAATAAGCAAATTACGAGATGAGACAATCCTAAGGGAAACCTTTTTATTAAAACTTCCTGAAGTAAAACATTTCAATAAGGAAAGGAAAGGAAATCAACCGAGACTCCGAAAGTAATGGTGAGTGAAATCGGATTAGCCAGAATTTAACCTATAATAAAAATTATCACTATAACATAAAGTAAACTTAATAACTGATTTTAACTTATAGCTTGTATAATTAAAATAAAATTAAGAAAAAAAATATCTGAACTAGTCAAATTATTTTTTTAATTAAATTTAATGAAGGAATATTGGCTAATAGAATATTTTTTAATAATTTAAATTATTATAACTAATAATGAAATATTTATTATTGTAAGAAATAAATGCTTGATGAATATGGATAGATATGATTAATTATATTTCTATATAAATATAAATATAATTTTACATAGTAATTACGATTACAACTAAGAAGGTGAATTTATAATGAGACCTGTATTTTATAGGTTAGATTTTATTATTTAAGTACGATGAGAGTAAACTTGTCGGAATATAGGGGAACCATCCTCTAAGGCTAAGTATTATAAATTTAGCGATAGTGAAAAGTACCGTGAGGGAAAAGTTGAAAAGAGTGTTGAACTAATATTTCTTGTAAAAATAGAAATAAAGATACAAATAATATTAGTTCTTATCGAACATTGTTCGAACGAATGTAAATAACACGCAGTGAAATAGATCATGAATTAGTAACTCTATAAGCAGTCAAAGTCACAAAATTAAATTTGGAACGTGACAATGGCGTACCTTTTGCATAATGGGTCAGCAAGTTAATAGAAGTAGCAAGGTTAAAAGCCTAAGCGAAAGCGACTATATGAAATAATTAAATATGGGTTAAGTTACTGCTATTAGACCCGAAGCCAGGTGATCTTTCCAAGAACAGATTAATAAAGGATCGAACGGGTGAATGTTGCATTATTCTCCGAAGATTTTTGGAAAGCGGTGAAATGCCAATCTGACCTGGTGATAGCTGGTTTTCTACGAAACATATTTTAGTATGAGATCTACACAATATTTATGGAGGTACAGCACGGTAATTCCATACAAATATTAATTAATTTTAATAGGAGTTTAATTTGCGGGGACTTAAAAATCTTACCAATGGAAATAAATCTCGGAATTACATAAATAGATGGTAGATATTCAGACTATTCATGATAAGTTGGATAGTCAAGACGGAAACAGCCGTGAACACTGATTAAGGTCCCGAATGATTATTAAGTGAAATAAAGGAAGTGACAAATTGAATGCAGTTGAAAAGTGAGCCTGGTAGTCGCTACTTATAATGAACGTGTATCAACGTATCAGCCCTTAGATTGTTGCTCCGAAGATTTAACGGGTCTAAAATAATCAACCGATATCGTGTTAATTTTAAATATAGAACAATAATCTTCTATATTTAAAATCTAGGTAGTAGAACATTCAGATAATTAAAGAAACTATTCCTCTAGGAAAGGAATACAAACCTAAAATTGACAGTGTTACATTGTTTATAAAATAGGAATCTGAAGAGATAATGCTGACATGAGTAACGTAAAAAGAAAGTTTAAACTTTCTCGCCGAATACGAAAGGGTTATTAGCTAAAGATTAAATCTACTAATGTTAATGCGGTCTCTAAGGTACAAAACCAACGTTTTGTCTGATGAGTATAGCTTTGAAAGTCCACATGGAGAATAAAATTTTACACATAGAATTTCTTTATAATTACTTATAAAGATAGAAGATTAATTTTAATAAATTTTAAGACAATTTATTAGATTTAATATTGAATTGTTCATGTATTGTATTAAGTGAATATTTAGTATAATTATGTTATTTATTATTTAAATATCATAGTAAATTTTTATATTAATTGGGCCAGGAAAAAGATGTTTTGAATAACTTCGATCCTATATTTTAACTTAGTCTTATAATTTTATAAATTTTAGAGTGAATATTCTAAAATCTTTATATCAAAAAAAAATATAAATTATCTTTAAATAATCTCAAATTAGTCATTTGATTATTATTTAATCTTTTAAGATTGTATATGTATAAGCAAAAAAATCCTAAATTAGTAGAAGTTAAATTATTTTATATAATTTAGTGAGAGCTGATTAATAAGTAATATAATGATTTAGGCAAGTTTTATTTAAGTATAGTTTCTAAGCACAACCGTACCCTAAACCGACACAGGTTCGTAGGTAGAGAATACTAAGGCGTAGAGCTAAAAGTTGTTAAGGAACTCGGCAAATTATCCTCATAAGTTCGACAAGAAGAGGAACCATGAATTTAGTAAGTTATTAACTCCTATTAATTTATTTATATGGTGGCACAAAATCGGAAGCCCCGACTGTTTACTAAAAACACAACTATCTGCAATTATGAAAATAATAGTATAGGTAGTGAGATTTGCCCAATGCCAGATTAATAAGTAATAATAATGGGTAACTGTTTCTTTACAAAAAATTGGTTAATAGCGGTCTTAACTATGAGGATCCTAAGGTAGCAAAATAAATTGGCCATTAAATGTGGTCCAGTATCAATAATTTAACGATGGCTTCACTGTCTCTACAACTTGCTCAGTGAAATTGAATTACCCGTGCAGATGCGGGTTACCTCAAAGAGGACGGGAAGACCCCATGCAGCTTTACTGTAGCTAGTTATCATATAAAAAGTTCTATAACCTCGGTTATACAGATAATAGGGAGTCGATTAGACAACTATGGAAAACCTTAGGTCTGAGGTGGAACTGGTATTTATCTTCTTATTTATAAGATTTAAGAGGAAATAGCTGACTAGTTGGCAGTTTGACTGGGGCGGTCGTCTTTAATAGAGTAGCAAAGTACATCCAAATAGATTAAAATATTAGATAATATTTACTATTTAATTAAATAATAAATATTCTGACAAATAACTTTATATTGTGAATTATTATTTAATAATAATTACTTTAAATCAATTATTATATTTCATTAATAAGGTATGCTAGACATTAAATGGAGGTTAATGATCCATGAAAGGTTCTGTAGGGTGCAATGACGTAAGCATGCTTAACTGAAAGACTTAATAGTCGAACAGATACGTAAGTAGGGCATAGTGACCCTTTGCTATATTATGGAATAGACAGGGATCAATTGATAAAAGTTACGCTGGGGATAACAGCCTAATAGCCAGCGAGAGTACACATTGTCCTGGCTGTTTGGGACCTCGATGTCGACTTAATTTATCCTCCAGGGGCAAAACCTTGGAAGGGTTCGGCTGTTCGCCGATTAAAAAATTACATGAGTTGGGTTTAATACGACGTGAGTCAGTATGGTCCCTATCCTTTTGAGGGATAAATAGTAAAAAGGGGGAGACCTTCTAGTACGAAAGGACCAATAGGCTGTGTTTCTCTAGTGTACCAATTGTAATATTAAATAATATTTAAAATAAGTTATAAATTAACTTAATAAAAATATAAAACTTTGCATAGTTGGGTAGCCACAAACATATTAGATAATTACTGAAAGTATATCAAGTTCGAATCTATCCCCTAGATACTATCAATGGATTTCTCTTTGTAAACTATCACGAGTGGTTATTATTACTTTCCTAATTATAATCATTTCTTGTAATCGGTATAAAATAGATATACTACAAATTTATACTATAGTTATTCTATATTGATAGGAAGTATATAAATATATATGTATATTACGTATATTTAACAATATGAGTTACAAATATTGTAACAATACACAAAGAGATTAAAATCTATAAATAAAGAAATAGATCATTTCTTAGATAGGATGCAAATGAATTGATTGTAAAATCGTAAGTTTAGCATTACTAATTTTTAAAATAGACTTGATGTTTTAGGTTGTCAAAAAATTAAATATAACAATATTTGTAATAAAGAAATAAGAAAATATTTCTTTCATTACTTTTTAATAGATGTTGTTATACATTAATATAATAAATTAAGAGAATTCTTATTATCATTTTTTTATATTAAAAGGAACAAATCATTTATTTTTCGATTTTATTAAAATAATTTTATTAAAAAACATATAATAAAATTATAAAATTTTAATAAGAGAATTGATTAAGATAAATCTTAGTAATACCTAATTTTATTTATAAATATATAATATTTATGTAATATTAATAAGGTATAAATCCAGTATTTTAATTTATGTTTATGTTTTTGTTTTTGTTTATTAAATAGTAAACGTAGTAAGAATACTGTAAAATTAAACTAAGACTGATTGATTTTAAAATTTTAAATACAAACAATGTTACAAAATATATCAATTTTTAATACTTTATATAATGATGCTCCTCAACCTTGGCAAATTGGATTCCAAGATTCTGCTTCACCAGCCTTTACAGGTATTGTTGATTTACATAATTCGATTTTCTTTTATTTAATTGTTATTTGTGTAGGAGTTTTCTGGGCTTTAGGTTCTATTGTTTACTTCTATAGTTATAATAATTCTCCTATTGTTCATAAATATCTTAACCACGGAACTTTAATAGAATTAATCTGGACTATCACACCAGCTTTAATTTTAACAGTATTAGCCTTTCCTAGTTTTAGATTATTATATTTATTAGATGAAGTAACTTCACCAACTATAACAATTAAAGTAGTAGGTCATCAATGGTATTGGTCATACGAATATAGTGATTATGTAACAGAAAGTGGACAATCTATTGAATTTGATTCATATATGATCCCTGAATCAGATTTAGAATTAGGTCAATTTAGATTATTAGATGTAGATAATAAAATGATTATCCCAGTAGATTGCCATATTAGATTGATTGTTACAGGAGCAGATGTAATCCATAGTTTTGCTGTTCCATCATTAGGAATAAAAATTGATGCTACACCAGGTAGATTAAATCAATGTTCTATCTTAGCAGATAGAACAGGTACTTTCTATGGTCAATGTTCAGAAATTTGTGGGACATGGCATGGGTTTATGCCTATAGCTGTAGAAGCAGTTTCGGTACAAGATTACTTAGCTTGGGTAGATTCAATGTAATGAAGATAATTAATTTATTAATTATCTTTTTTTATTTAAAATAAAATTAAGAATAATAGTAATTTGCTCCCCTCCTATTATTCAATATTAAACTAATAATTGAATTTAAGTCTTATACCAGTTAATTCTGTATATAGAGATTATATCTATGTCTCATAATTATTAATATGAGACAATCTGATTCATATTAATAATTATAAATTTTTTATTATTTTAAAAGAGATTTATAATTTATATCTTTTCATTTGTATTTTGTTTTTTGTTTTTTTAATTATTAAAAAAATTAAGGGGAAATCTGATAATTGGTAATCAACTGTACTTGCACTACTGTAATGATAGTTCGAGTCTATCTTTCTCCAATACTATTAAAAATAAATAATTATAAGCTTCGGTTGCTTAAGGGTTAAAGCGTTCGACTGAAGATCGAAAGACAGTGGTTCAACTCCATTCCGAGGCATTATATATAAGCCTGAATAGTTAAATTGGTAAAATTACTTACTTGTAATAAGTCGTTGGCGGTTCAAGTCCACCTTTAGGCATATAAAGTAAAAAAGAGTACATAAGGAAAATCTAAATTAATTAATAATTATATTAATGTTTTGTTTATGAGTTATAGTATAATTGGCAAAACGTCTTCCTTTGGCGAAGAATTTCCTCGTTCGAATCGGGGTAACTCAAGATAGAGTCATACTCTGAGATTATAATCTGATTCTAGTTAAGAAGTTTTATATTTAATTAATAATACTCATTCAATTTAAAAAATTTTTTTTTAATATTTTATTATATCTATCTTCCTTTAGTTGGAAGTATAACTCAAAGGGTAGAGTGTTTCACTTTTAATGAAACGGTTGAGAGTTCGAATCTCTTTACTTCCTTTATAATAATTTATTTGCATTAATATACTATATATAATATAAGAATATTTTATCTATATGATAAAGAGCATAGTATAATTGGCAATATAATGATCTCCAAAATCGTTGTTAGGTGTTCGAGTCGCCTTGCTCTTGAAAAATTATTAAAAAAATAGAATATGATATAATTAAAAGGGTCCTTAGCTTAAATAGGTAGAGTTTCTAATTGTCGCTTAGTAAGGTACCAGTTCGAATCTGGTAGGACTCGTTAAAAATATTAATTTTAATTAAATATATAATATACCAAATAACTCTAATAAATTACTATGCTAATTAAAAGAGTAATATTATTTAAATTATAATATACGTCAGACACTATCTTTAATTTATATATTTATAATACTTATGTTAGCTGCAGCAAAATTCATCGGTGCAGGATTAGCTTGCTCAGGTTTAATTGGTGCCGGATTAGGTATCGGACAAATCTTTGCTTCATTAATCGCTTCTACTGCTAGAAACCCTCAATTAAGAGGACAATTATTTGGTTACGCAATTTTAGGATTCGCCTTAGCCGAAGCTACAGGATTATTCTCATTAATGATTGCTTTCTTATTATTATACTCATAATTAATATTTTAATTAATGATTAATTAATTTAATTTAAATCCCCCCTCCTTAAATATTTTAACCAATTTAACCAATTTAACCAATTTAAATTAAAAGAGTTAGATTAATACAATTACACGAGTATAGTTAAGTCGGTATAACCTCTACCTTCCAAGTAGATGTGATCAGTTCGAATCTGATTACTCGTATTTTAAATACAACTAAAACTAAAAAAACAAAAAATTGAACAAACACCTAAGAATTCATATTGGATATTACCTTTAATGATTCTTGGGGGTATAGGCTTATATTACTAATAATCCTCATTTAAATTTAGAAGAGATTATAAATCCTGTATTATCTACAATTGAAGATAAATTGCCTTCAGAATATGTAACAACTTTTGTTTCAGGTACATTCATATATAAAATTTTAACAGTATCAATTAGCTATTTTACAAGTTACGATTTAAATATCTTTCCAGGAGATGATTATTCCTTAAACGATGATGATAAAGCTAACATTAAATCTATAATTGATAATTATAAAGGTAAATCAAAATATTCCCCTATAGAGACATTAAATGATAGTGATAAGAAAAAAAGAATATGGATCATATTTTTCAGGTGATGAGGAAGATATAAATACTCCTAAACCATCTACATCTGATTTACCTGATATAAAAAATCCTCCGTATATTGAAAATCCTTTTAAAAAAATTAAATTTACCTCACAATCTCAAAATTCAAATGAAGTTAAAATTGAAAATTGGGATTAATATTTCAAACTCACCTCCACATTTTAAAAGTATCTCTTACTTATAAGAGATTTAATTTAGGTATTTGCCATTCCTAGTATAAGTAATTAAATATAATGTTCATAAAAATCTTATTTAAAATCTTATTTAAATATTTATTAATATTAATATTAATATATATATTTAATAATCTTATTTATTCTAATTTTGTAGATTATCAAGATTTGTTCCTAAATTTTCATGATTCGTTCAGAATTTATTGTTCTAATGATTCTTCTTCAGTTATTCCATCTAAGAGAAATTTTGTTTCTATAGAAGATTTTTATACTGGTGAATTTGATGATTTATTTGTAAACCCTGAAATGATTGATTATTACTCAGGAATTAATTTTCGCTGATAGTAGTTATGATTCTGTTCCAGATATTACAATAACTATAGCTGAAAATAATAGTGAATTACAAAATCATGAAAATATTAACATGTCTAGATTTTAAATAGATGAAGATGAGGTAGAGATACCTCAAAGAAAGAGTAAAAATAATTATATATAATTTCAGGAGTATTATCTTCTATTACAATAATTACAGTTTTAACTTATTTAGCTATAAAAATTTAAAAAAACCCCATCAAATATGTTTCGAAGACAAATGCAAAATAGCTCTTTAATAACCCAGAATAATTTTATCCTTAATGGCCTTCCTACATTCATTTAAATATTTATTATTCTCTCTCTCTCTTTACATCTTATTGGAATTGAACCAATAATCTTTAGTTTCGTAGACAAATGCTATACCATTAAGCTAAAGATATCTTATAAAAATTTAACCCCTCCATCTTAAGTAGCATATTATTAAACTGTAAATTAGATATAAGTAATATATAGTTTTAATATAATAATTATTTATAAGATTAAAATCCAAATATTAAATACAAAGGGGAGTAATATACAAGTAAAGAGACTCGAACTCTTAATTGCTAGAAGCTTAAATTCCTAAGATTTACCCGGTTACCTAGATTACGGCATACTTGTTTTAGAATAATTAAAGATAATTACAATTATAAGTACTTTCTTAATATTTTTATTTTTAATATAAGGAGTAGAGTAATCGAAACTCTGTCTGTAAAGTGTAAATTTACTGCTAAACCACTCAGCTAACACCCTAAAATTCTTAGATTCAATTACTGTTATTGAATCCTAATTAAATAAAGTAATTAAGTTAATTTTAATTTAATTTATACATTTAGTAACTAAAAATGGGGGGGGGTTATATACTCTTCGTTTTATTTTTCAGCAGCACCTTCCAGTACGGCTACCTTGCTATGACTTTTGAGATGTTACTCGATTTAATTCGTTGGGTTCAGTTTTTTCTTAACAATCACGTTTATAACTTTAGATTAGACCAAATTATATATTATTATATATGTTACTATTGAGTAATAATATATTAAAATAGTCAATAAGCAGATACTATTTATCCAATTAAGGAAAATCTAATCTTAAACTAATACTCCTATTTTAATATAATTAAAATTAAAATTGAAATTTGTACTAATTAATTAAGTATTTAAGTACTTAGAATTATTATTTGAATACTCATATAAAGGTTAATTTATACTTTCTAACAAATAGATTGTAAATAAGAAAATAAGAACAATACACATCTTCCTTAAAATCAAGCTCCTTCCCAGCGACAGACGGTTAGTTCATCCTGAATGCTTAATTCACCGTTGCGTAATGATCAACGATTACTCGAAATTCCTTTTTCATGTCACCGAGTTTCAGATGACAATCCAACTAATTTAATAGTTAACTTTCTTTAATGATTAGCTCCTCCTTACTCCTTGAATTTTAGTTTAGAAATTTAAATTTCTAAAATTTATTTAGGAACAGTATCGCATCCTTTTGTAAAAGTTTTTGTGGCACGTCTATTGCCCAGTTCATGAGGGCCATAATGACTTGTCTTAGCCCCAACTAGCATCTTATCAACACTATTATGTATTAAGTATAAATTAATACTAGGGATTTCGTCCGTTTACGGATTTAACCAAACTTCTCACGACACGGACTGACGACAGCCATGCAACACCTGTATACTTACAATAATTTACTTTTTTAAATAGATACGGAAAATTGCTTTCAATTACTTATTCAATTTAAATAAATATTAATAAGAATATGCAAGAACTGGTAAGATTTTACGCGGATTATCGTATTAAATAACATGCTTCACTTCGTTTGCTTCAAGACCGACTAATTTTTTTGTTTTCAACTTTGCAGTCTTACTAACAAGGCGGAATGGTCATCGTGTTAACCTCGTCACTAATATTAATATAATTATATAATATGTATTACATTGTTATTATATTTTTAATAACTACCATTCATCGTTGACTGAGAGAGATAATTAGGTCTCTAATCTAAGTTTCTTATTCTCCCCTTCGTTTCTGAGCGTCAATCTTAAGTAGATAAATAGCTTTAACCTTTAGTACTCCACATTATTATAAGTTGTCAGTCCTAATTAATTATGTTGTTTAGCTTACCCTCTTTTAGATTCTAGCTTTAATTAGAATATAATTTTTTTCGCTATAAGAATTATATTTTTTAAAGCCGCCTGCACACCCTTTACGCCTGATTATGACGATTAACGTTTGCGTCTAAGGTCTTACCGAGTCTTCTGGCACCAAATTTAGACGACACTTATAGTAAGATTCTATCATTATTTTCTCTTACCTTATCTTAATCTTAATATTAAGATTTCAGTTAGCTAGTTCACTCTTGCGAGCATTGACTAATATTCTTGACTGCTGGTAATTTTATATTACTTGGGGTATTTCACTCCCAATGTGGCCATATGTTCTGTCAAACTTGGCTATTGATCGTAGACTTGGTAGGCCTTTACCACTACCAACTATCATAATCAAAGAAAATAGAATCCTAAAGCAGAAAAATTCCTTTTAAAGTAAAAATAGCTAATTTTACCTTAATCATTTATTACTAACACATTATTTAAAATTATTAATATGCTTAATTAGTCAAATAAGAATAATTATAAAAATAATAATATTAGTTATAATCATATTAATTTAATTATTGAAAAATTTTTTTTTAATGTTGGATTAATACAATACGAAAATACTCATAAATTTTGTAAGACTAATTTTATTTTATTTTCTGATTAATTATCTCCTCTTTATGAAGACTTATAGGGTATCTTATTTACCATACTCACCTCTACACCTTATTCCTTAGAATAAACCTAAATTTACTATCAGAAATAATGATTTGCATGTCTTAAAACTACTGAATAACGTTCAATCTGAACCAAAATTAAATTCTTACTAAAAATTTTACAATTAAATATTAAATTGTATTATTATATATGTTTTCACAATATTTTATATCTCTTTTAAAATTGAATATGAAAAAAGAATTTAAAAATAATTGCATAATTTTGTATTTAAAATATTCATACTACGGGCACTGTCGGATTTGAACCGACGACTCTTTAGGAGTACTCGTTTTCAAGACGAGCGCCATAAACCAGACTCGACCAAGTACCCTTTTTAATCTATTATAATATTCTTCTAAGACCGAAGGGAATTGAACCCTTATAATATCCATTATGAGCGAACTGCATTAACCTATTATGCTACAGTCTTACAAAATCAGTATAACATAAAATATTATAATATCTAATATTTATATATATCTTAAGAATATTAATCTAATCTCAATAGTTGAAGAGTTTAGGAATCGAACCTAATGTGGTCTTAGACCAATTCTTTTACAGAGAACCACCATTACCAATCGGATCACCTCTCCTTAAAATTAATTAAATTATTGTATAATCTTCTTTTAAGTTTAGGTTATAATTTTATTATTTAAAAATAAAAAATTTTAATTAATTAGAATACTTATACATTAACTAAAGATTAACAAGGAGGGGTGGGATTACTGTTATAGAAGATCAATTTAAAATTAGGAGAATTAAAATTAATCAAATTATTCATGAGTATTAGTTAAAGAGATAGCTCCAGATCCTATTTCTAATACGAATCCTATAGTTAATACAAAAAAGAAGATTAAACCTGTTACAAATCCATAAGTACTTACTTGATACAAAGTTACAGCTAAAGGGAATAATAATAAAATTTCTAAATCAAAAACTAAGAATAACATAGCCACAATATAGAAATGAATTTGGAAAGTAGATCTAGTCTGTCCTTCAATAGCTAAGAAACCACACTCATAAGCAGAGGCTTTAGCTTCATAAGCGTTTTTAGGTGCAAAAAAAAGATTTAAAGCTAATAAAGCACAAGCTAAAAATGGAACAAATATAAATAATGTCATTATATTGCTATTCATGATATATTATATTTATCAAATAATAATATTGATAGTAACTGTACACTATTTAAAATTATTGTAGGTTTAATTAAGAATAATAATATCCCTAATGTTAAACTAGATATTAAGAAACTATGTAAATTATTTAATACTAATTCATTACTTTCTGTAATATTTGTGTTAGTATTTGTTTCTTCTGTATGTAATACTCTTATTATTTTTATGTAATATGATGCACTTATAACACTAGTTAATATAGCAACAATAGCCATTAAATTATATTGACTATCAATAGCCGAATATAATACATAATATTTAGAGAAGAAACCAATTAAAGGTGGAACACCAGCCATTGAGAATAAACAAATAGTTAAACTTAAACTTAAAATAGGATTATGGAAGAATTGCCCTTTTAATTGAGATATAAAATTAATATCAGAATTAATTAAGTTATTATAAATTAAATTATTTTTATTAATAACATATCCAAATGCTAATAAAATTAAGAATACGTTTAAATTTGTTAAACTATATTGAATTATATAAAAATATAATGCTTCTATTGAATTTGCTGAATTTATTGCTAAAGCAATTAAAATAAATCCGACATGAGAAATAGTACTATAAGCTAATAATCTTTTTATTCTAATTTGTGATAATCCAACAACTGTACCTATTATTAAAGATAATAAAGCACTTAATAATAGTAAATGTTTAATTTCTACTATTTTATATTTAGCAAAATTTAAGAAAAATACAGGTAATAAATTAAGATTATCTAATACTAATAAAGAAGTTGATAAATTTAATCCATTTATTATTTCAAAAAGTAAGAATATTATAGAGATTTTAGGCATTATAGTCAACCAAATAGTTACTATAGTTGGACTATTATCATAAACATCAGGAGCCCAATTATGTAATGGTGCTGCTGCTATTTTAAATAATAAACCTAATAAAATAAATATAATTCCTAATGTTATACCTAATGAAACAGGTTCATATAAGCTAAAGGCGTGTAAAACAGAACTTAAACTATATAAAGATTCAAAATTAGTAATACCTGAATATGAATAAATTAAAGCTATTCCTAATAGTATCACACAAGATGATAATCCACCTAATAAGAAATATTTTAATCCTGCTGCTGTAGCTGATTCAGAATCTCTATATAATGTAGCTAAGATATAAACTCCAAAAGATTGAAGTTCTAAACTTAAATACATTGAAATAAAATCTGAAGAAGATAATAATAATGAAGATCCTAAACTACTAAATATTACTATTAAAGAATATTCTGTAGCAGGGTTATTTACAGAACTTAATTTATCTGATTCTAAATTAAAATTAGAATTCTTTTTGTAACTATTCTTTAATAGATGTATATTAAATATAGGCCAAGCTGTTAATATTAAAGCACCTGTTATATATATAAAAATATCTATTATTTGTGATGTTATAGTTACATGGAATAAACCACTATATATTCCTAAACCTGATTCAATTGATTGAATATATAAGGAATTTAAAGATAAACCTGCGGCATAAAGAAATATAATAGCAGTTAACCTAACAAATAAATTAGGAGACAAATTAATTCTGATAGAAGGAATGGCAATAGCCACAATTAATATTAATAAACTAATAAAAATCATTAAAACCTTAAATACCCTTATATATAAATATATTTTATATTAAATATTTTAATAAATTAATTTTAATTACTAAAAAACAAAAATATTAATTTATATATATTTATACTTTTATAGTATATACTTTATAAACATGGTAATATTACATTAATATAATAATTAAGAATCTTTTCTTACTTAATATTTAATGACTAAAATTGGAGGGGATTTTAAATATTAAATTTGTGTTATCTTTGTTTAATAACTTTCTACCATAATTATCATGTTTTCTTGATTAGTAATTAAATTAATAGAATAATAATATTCTGGACATATCATATTTATTTTATAATATTAGAATTTAGATTTTCTTGAGATAAAGATAGTAGCTACCATTGCTAATAGTAATAAGATACTACAGATTAATAATAAAGCTGCACCATATGTATATAAATTATGTCCTATAGCTTCAATTTGTAAAAAGTTAGTTATAGAAATATCAGCAATAGAAGGATTAAATGAAGTTAATACATTAACTAAAGATGAATTATTAACTGTTAAGAATAGACTATTAATAATATTAGTTAAATCAAAGAACATAGAAATAATAGAGACATTATTAATTTGGAAAGGTAATACAGTAAATACTATATATATAAATAAAGAACCTATAGCTAATGCTAAAGGGAAATTTTGTGTATATTGAGATCCTGTTTCTAAAATATCTGTTAATTTTATATTAATCATCATTATTACAAATAAGAATAATACTGTTATAGCTCCAACATATAATAAAATATATGAGATACCAATAAATTCCACACCTAATAAAATTAAATAACCAGCAATATTAAAGAAAACTGAAATTAAAAATATAACAGCTAACACAGGATTAGTAGAAGTTATAACTAATAAACTAGAAAGAATAGCTCCAAAAGCTAAAATGTTTAATAACAAATTTTTCATATATAAAAAACTTATGCCTACGTTTTACCGTTCGTAATACTTTAAATATTGCAACTAAAGGCTGAATCCTTAAAATATTAATAAATTGTACCAATACTTAAGTAGGTTTTACCTAGAATTTGTGACCTAAATTTTGATTAACAATCCAAATAAAGGCAGAATTCCTTATGAACACAAACCAATAAAAACGTAAATACACAGTACAAATTAAAAACAAAAAATTGTATGATACTGTTATTCACGTACTTATAAATATAATTTTTATATAATATAAGTATTTAATCGCTTTACTTGCGAATAATAAAATAAAAGGGGATTAATAGCTAATTTCATAGATGAAATCTTAAATCTAAAGTTAATACAGGTGATACAAATTCTAATAGTTAAATAAGCTATTTATTTAAAATATTACTTAAATATAATCCTGTGGATACTGATATGCTAAATGATCCTCTTCTATTTTTATTTGAAAATCTAGCTGTTTCAACCAATACTGCTTTTTTTCTAGCTAAACTTCCTATTTTTGCAGTTTTTACTGTTTTTCTTGGCACTATTTTTTGTGTTGGAAATCTTCCAGCAAATTTGATAGTTAATCCGGTTAAATAACCAGGTATAACAGAGAATCTTTTTCTTTGAATATTAGCAGTAGGTTTAGTAATTAATGCAGATTTATAGATTTTACTTAATAATCTTCTAATTTTAAAATTTTCAGATAAATAAGATAATAAATTAGCAATAATATTAGGATCATAGAAAGGATAGTGTAATCTAATTAATTCTAATTGAACAGGTTTATTAAAAATTTTACTTAATAATTGAGATAAAATTTTTAATTTTTGATTGTAAATATTTAAGAATATAGAATTATTCTGTAATTTATTGATATTAGTGTTATCTTCAGTATAATGAAGAGGTTTCTTAGAATTAATAAATGCGTTATTAAATAATATTTTTATTATTTTTTGGGCTTTAAGGTCAGACATTTTTAATGATTCATTTCTTTTTATTATTGTATCAATTAATTTTTTAATTTGTTTTGATGGCATAGTTAAATTATTTATTACTTCTTTTTGATCATTAAAATTTAATTTATTAAATAATTTGATAATTTTCTGTTTAGAATTAAAATAGGTTGATTTAAATAATTTTGTAATTTCTTTTTTAGTCTGATAATCTAACTTATTTATTAACTTATTAATAATATTTTGACTCCATTTTGCTTTCATATGTTTAGATAATTTTACATCTGGATAAAAAAATAATTGAATAAATATTTTATCATTTATATAAGATATTCTAGGTTGACTTATTAAACATCTCATTGAGATAAAAGCTGAATGTAATAATGTATATATATTTTTTATTAATCTAGTATTATTTAAATTAAATTTATATACGTTTAATTTACTTGCAGCTAAATCAGGAGAATATTTACTAATTAATCTGATATAGTTAATATTTTTAATATTATTATTAGAATTATTATTAACTAATAAATTTAAAGGAAATTTTATATTATTAATAATATTATTATCAATGTATTTATTTAAATGATTGTTATTAGTTTGACTTATACTTTTTAATCCTGAATTTGTATTTTTTAATAATTGCGTATTTAATTGTTCTTTTTTTACATTTACTAAATCTAAAGAATTATTTCTTTTTTGATAATTTTTTATTTGTTTACTATAAAATTGTAAACTTTTTAAGTTTCTTCTGAAAAAGTTTATTTTTGTTTTAGAACTGTTCTTAAAGAAACCGTTAAAATTACCTATTACATATGAAGGATTATGTTCAGTTCCTTTATATTTTTGGTTCATAGACAGAGATAAATATAATTTTTGTTTTAAACTTGAATAGAATAAAGGAATTATTTTTCCTGTTTTTATTTGATTATTTTCCAATTTTTATTTACTAGCTTTTGAGTTATTTTACTAACCTGATTAATTATATTCGAAAAAATATAAATAAAGTGAATTATTGTTAATTAATAATACGTAGAATATTATATACTTTATTTACTTGTTTAATAAATACCTTAAATACTAAGAATATAATGTTAATATACGGGATACTATACAATATAAAATATTAAAATGAAAGCTGAAAAAAGAATAAATACTTATTATATTCTTATAAGTATTGAATATAATTTATATATGTTAATGTAAATTTGTATCCTTAATTTATATTTAAATTATATTGTCAGCTCATACTTTTATATTCAATATATCTCTAATAATATTGTATTAGATGGGTTTTATATTATAACTATAACTGATAATATCTTTAATAATAAACCTTTATTTTTATTTTATTTAAAATAAAATGTTAATTAAAAAGAATTATATTCTTATAAAAAAGTAAGGAGGGGGTAGAATAATAATAATATATTGAACTTAATAAACTCAGAATTCAAAAATGAGTAATATTAAAGTTGTAACAAGATTAATATATAATAAGTTTATTATATATTATATAATATAGTTGATACTGATATATGTATTGAATCTAATATCACATTAGGAAATATTCCTAATAATATTGTAGGTGTTAATAAAGAAATTAAAATAATAAATTCTCTTCTAGTAATATCTAATACAATTACATTCTTCATATTAGGTGAATAAGTTCCGTATGAGATTCTATTATATAAGAATATAGAATAACATGCAGATAATACTATACCTGTAGCTCCTAATGCTGAGATTATAGGGTTAACTTCCCATATTCCAATTAAAGCTAATTGTTCACCTAAGAAATTTAAACTTAAGGGGATACCAGTATTACACAATGTAAAGATAAAGAATAATATAGTGAAAATAGGCATATATGTTACTAAACCTCTAATATATTTAATAATTCTAGTACCTGTTCTTTCATAAATAATTCCACCTACACAAATGAATAAGGCAGGCGAAACAAAACCATGAGCTAAAGCTAATAAAATTGCACCTTCGATACCTTGGATGTTATTAGAGAATAAACCTAAAATAACCACACTCATATGAGCAATACTTGAATAAGCAATAAGAGTTTTAGTATCTTGTTGAATAATTGTAGTTAGGGATGCATAAATTAAAGTAATAATAGCAATAGTTTGAACCAAAGGACCAAAATAATTTGTAGCATCAGGTAAGAAATTAATTAATATTCTAATATAACCATATGTAGCAAATTTTAATATAGTTGCAGCTAATAAAATAGATCCGGCTAAAGGACTATCAGCATGAGCCCTATATAACCAACCTGTGAAAGGCCATAAAGGCGTTTTAATAGCAAAAGCTAAGAAAAATGCTAACCATAAAATTTTTTGAGCATCAGCATTAATTTCAACTAAAGACAATAATTGGAAATCTGTAGTACCTGCTAAATTGAAAATTTGTAAAATAGCTAATAACATAAATAAAGATCCAAATAATGTGTATAAGAAAAATAAATTAGCTGATCTAAATCTAAATTCTCCAGATCCATATACAATTATTATTATAAATAAGATAGGTAATACACTTTCAAAGAATATATAAAATAATACTAAATCTAATACTAAAAATAAGGCTAATTGTAAAGTTTCTAAAATTAAAAAAGAAATTAAAAAGAATTTCAAGTTAGAATTAATATTATAAGCATTAGAAATAATAGCAATTGGAGTAATGAAAGTAGTTAATAATACAAAATATAAAGATATTCCATCAACACCAAAATTTAAATGTCCAAAAGTTAAGTAATCAAATTCAGAAACAAATTGAAATTGAGTTGTATTAGAATTGAAATTTAACCATAAGAAAATAGAAATTAATAAATTAATTAAAGAAGTGGTAATAGCAATAGTTCTCATTTTAGAATTACTATTTAAAGTATTTTCTTGAATAGATAAAATAAATAGAGAACCTATAATAGGTGTAATTAATAATAAAGTTAACATCTTTTCTTTTTTGTGTGTAATTATTTGTTGTGTGTATTTATTTATTTCCTAAATGTAGAATTTTATTTCTATATTAATTATTTAATAATTTGTATATTCCTTATATTTTTTATATGTAAATAGACATTACTTAAATTCATATAATTTAACGTTTCAAAAAAATATTTAATATAGTCATTATTTGAAAATATTATAATCTAAGTTTAAAGTATTAATATTTGTTAATATTTTTATTTGAAGAGTAATTAAGAGATTGATCAATTCTTATATAAAACTTTAAACTATAATTTTATTTTTAATAAATTTAGAGGTTTATTTTTATTTAAATAAAAACATTAGAAAAAATAATTTATATGTAAATTAATGTTTATTAGATAAACCAGGTAATAAAGAAAAGAATAAAGCTGATACATAGATAACAACTAATCTAAATTCAGATATGATCCCTGTCTCAAATAATAAGGGTGCGAATACTAAGAATACTAATGACAATATTCCTATAGTTATATATAAAGAATAAGTAGTAATAACCCCAGTATCTAATTTAGCTATATTATTAGCAGTATTTTCTAATACAGAAGCTAAACCATAAGGACCTAATAATTCAATTACACCTCTATCTAATACTTTAGATAGAGTATTACCAGTTAAGAATCCAACTGAAATTATATAATAATTATAAATTACATCAAAGAAATATTTACCGTTAAGGAAAGTATATAATTTTTTACCTAAAGCAGAATCAGTTAAATTAGCAATAAACTCAGGATATGCCTGATATAAGAATATGGCACTTGTAGCACCTAATACTGATAATATAGTAGGTAATAATTTAATTATTAAAGGTAAACTAAATTCAGCTTCAATAATAGAGATATTAGTAGGGCTAATAAAAATAGAATTAGCAAAGAAATCTGAACCTACACCAACAAATAAATCAGAGAAAACAAATCCAAATAATATACTAAATAAAGCTAAAAGAAATAAAGGTATAATCACAGCAAAGTTAGATTCATGAGAGTTTAAATAAACATTTTTTATACCATTTGGTAC